CAAGATGCCCGTTTTTTTAATAAATGGTTCAAATCATTTTATCGATATGAGTGTTCTATATCAGATAAATTACCAACTATTCATTTTTAAACCATTTCGGTACGTTAGTACCGGTAGAAAGAGTACCATGTTTTGCCTGGACTTCAAACAGTTTAGCTTTAACCATGTTAATGGTCTCACATTATTGGTTGATAGAGAATCAAATTTACCAATAAGTCACGAAATGCTATGGTTCTTACATATGATTTCTTAATTTATTCAGAAATAATTCGTTGAGATCGTTCACTTTTTTTCCTATTTATCCTATAAAATGAATAAAATACCATAAATAAAGTGCAGTCGGATGGATCCAACCTATTTTTGAAATACACAACTCGCACACACTCCCTTTCCAAAAAAAATCAATACACCAAGCACTACACTTAGATTTATTGGATTTGTTGCTAAAATATCGGTATTAAACCCGAAACTCCCGGCGGATGGCCAGTGACCCAAGGAAAGGAAAGAATCGGTTACATTTTTCATATGCTCTCCTCTTATAGATAGGACTAACAAAGAACAGAGTTCTTTTTGTATCACTTCGTCGTCTCTTTTTTGATCGATTTCTTTTTTTTATATAAATTTTATTTCCATTTTTTTTTTTTTTAATGGGAGTAGATTAAATCTAGTAATTTAATTTGATAATTTTGAAATTTCTTACTTGAAGTTTCCAATCCAATAAAATACTTATTAGGTTAAGTCTTGGGTCTCATGTCAATTGTGAAATATCTCGTTTGTTGAAACGATTCCTAAAAAAAGTAAAAAAAAGGGTTCCATTGTACTAAACTAAGTACGCGAAGGAAGAAAACGAGCGGATCCAGTAATTACTCATCCTCAAAACAGTCCTTCCTTTCCTGGGGTATTGTCTCAACAAATAAATAATTGTAGGAGTAAAGCGTTGATATAATTAGAAGAAGCAAACAGCAATTCTGAGTTAATAAAATAAGAAAAAAGTATAGCGAGTTAAATTAAAAAAATAAGAAAAAAAGTATAGTATGTAAGGTACTTTTTTACATTTCTAGGATTAAACAAAAGGATTCGCAAACAAAAGCGCTAACGCCACGACCAGTCCATAAATTGTTAAAGCTTCCATAAAAGCTAGACTAAGCAATAAAGTACCTCGTATTTTACCCTCTGCTTCTGGTTGTCTCGCAATACCTTCTACAGCTTGACCTGCAGCAGTACCTTGACCAACTCCAGGTCCAATAGAAGCAAGCCCTACGGCCAATCCAGCAGCAATAACGGAAGCAGCAGAAATCAGTGGATTCATGGTAAGTTCCTCGCACCAAAAAAAAATGGTTAATGATACAATCAACCAATGAATTTTTACTTCATTTTTTTTATCAGTTTTTTTTCATTAAGATTTTATCATTAAGATCTATCTGATTAAGATCTATCGGGTCGAAATAACTAAAAACTCCGAATTGAAATGATAATATTACTGAATCGTCAGAACTATTTCGATATCTCATTTTGAGTTTCTACCCATAATGGAGTTTTTGTAAATACATATGTATACGGTTCTAGTTATTGCATTTCTTTGTTTCGAACCATTCTTTCATTCAATTCTTCTTTCCTTTCTTTTTTCTTCTAGATACTATCCTTGAGTTCATCTCTTTTTTGCATTTCATTCAATCCACAATCACAGACGAAACAGAAGGACTTATATTGGAACTATATAAATGCAGTGAACCGCAATCAAATCAATCAATAATATATATATATATATATAGGGTATATAATAATATATATATATATTAGGAATAGTCCTATATAACTAGTAAATATCTAATATCACATATACATTTGTTTCTTCCATAACGTAAACCACCCACATTTTATATTGAATCGGATTCTAGAATCATTCCTCGAAACAGACACAGGGGCTGGACTTATAGAGATTACATACATCTAGTGTGACCCCCCCAACCCATCTTTTTTTTTTACAATTCCGCAATATCGTCTATCTTTTTTCCTACGACTCTAGGTCGTATATTCATACATATTTGTATTTGTATCTATTATGTTCCCCAACCAAGTGGATTATCTTGAATCATGCATGAATTGGGATAAGCTTAAAAAAGACTATTTCGAAAACTAGTCAATGATGACCCTCCATGGATTCACCTATATAAGCCGCGGCTAACGTTGCAAAAATAAGAGCTTGAATACCACTTGTAAATAATCCAAGAAGCATAACAGGTATAGGAACTACTGAAGGGACTAAAGAAACAAGAACAACAACTACTAATTCATCAGCCAATATATTCCCGAAAAGTCGAAAACTAAGAGATAAAGGTTTTGTGAAATCTTCTAGGATGTTAATTGGTAAAAGTATTGGGGTTGGTTGAATGTATTTCCCGAAATAACCCAATCCTTTTTTGCTAAGACCCGCATAAAAATATGCCGCTGACGTGGGTAAAGCTAAAGCAACAGTAGTATTTATATCATTCGTAGGCGCAGCTAACTCCCCATGAGGTAATTGTATGATTTTCCAAGGTAAAAGAGCACCTGACCAGTTAGAAACAAAAATAAATAAGAACATAGTTCCAATAAAGGGAACCCAAGGACCATATTCTTCTCCAATCTGAGTTTTGCTCAAATCTCGAATAAATTCAAGGACATATTCGAAGAAATTCTGACCGTCGGTCGGAATGGTTTGTGGATTCCGAACAGCTATGATGACTGAACCTAATAAGATAGCAATTACGACCCAAGAAGTGATAAGTACTTGGGCATGTATTTGTAAACCTCCTATTTGCCAATAGAAATGTTGGCCTACTTCTACACCCGATATATCGTATAACCCTTTGAGTGTTTTAATGGAACATGGTATAACATTCATATTGTCCTCTGACAGAAATTGAACTTCAAAAAAGGAATTATTTTGATTCAACCATCTATTTATCAACTCACTAACTTGAATCATTAATCGTATATTTTATTTACGATACCAAGAAATTACATAACATCATAACATAATATCAATATCCCCAGTACTTTTTTTATCTCTTTTTTAAAATTCAAAAATAGTAACCGATCCAATAAATCTATGGAGTTGCCAAATAATTAACAAATCTTATTATTCTTAATATTATTCTTAATGATAATCAACGATTTCTTATATAGCTAGAACGACCCTCACAAATTGCAGATACTAATTTGTTAAGAATCAATCGGATTGAAGCTATAGCGTCATCGTTTGCTGGAATCGAAATATCTGCGAGATCTGGGTCACAATTTGTATCGATTAAACAAATTGTCGGAATCCCCAAAATGACACATTCTCGAAGAGCCGTATATTCTTCTTGCTGATCAACGATGATCACAATATCAGGCAACCCCGTCATATATTTGATCCCACCGAGATATGTTTGCAAGGTAGATAATTTTCTCTTCAACATTGCTGCATCTCTTTTGGAGAGACAGTTGAGTTTCCCCATCTTTTGTTCTGCTCTTAAGTCCCTGAACTTGTGAAGTCTCGTTTCCGTAGTGGACCAATTCGTTAACATACCACCAAGCCATTTTTTATTAACATAATGACACCGAGCCCTTATTGCAGCTGATGCTACTGAATCCGCTGCTTTATTTTTTGTACCAACGATTAAGAAGTTTTTTCCCCTACTTGCTGCATCAAAAACTAAATCACAGGTTTCTGATAAAAAACGAGCAGTTCTAGTGAGATTTGTAATATGAATACCTTTACGCTTTGCAGAGATGTAAGGGGCCATTCTAGGATTCCATTTCTTAGTACCATGACCAAAATGAACTCCTGCTTCCATCATCTCTTCCAAATTGATGTTCCAATATCTTCTTGTCATTTTTCCCCAGACTTCCTTTTTTTTAACAAAGAGACGAGGTACCCTGAAATAAATAATTGTTCCGATGGAACCTTCTACGGGGGATTGACCGTTGATACACGACCCAAACCATTAATTTCTTTTAATTACTTATTTTATTTATTACCAATTTAATTACTTATTTTATTTTTTACCAAATCAATAATCGGACCAGATAATTGAAAGATAGTTAAAGTGAAAGGAAAGAATCTGCTCTTAGGAATCATTAAATCGCGTAAATGATTGTTCTGATGTCTCATGGAAATTTGTCTCATGGAAATTGTTTTGGACGTAAGAACAAAATAATTCTCTATGGTGTAACAAAATATCTCTTATTTCCAACTCGAATAGATTCTTTCTTTTGATTTCCAAATGAATGTTCTTGTCTTGCCTTGAAGGATGTACTAATTTTTGGAATCCGGTACCAACAGGTATAATCCCCCCCAGAACAACGTTCTCTTTCAGGCCTTTCAACCAATCAATACGACCTCGTAGAGCAGCTTTTGCTAAAACTCGAGCGGTTTCTTGAAAACTTGCTTCGGATATGAAACTTTGAGTATTTAGAGATGCCCTCGTTATTCCCAATAAGATTGCCCGATAACAGATCGCTTCGTCCAAAGCACGCCCTGCTCGTTCCGCTCGCAAAAAGCCGATTAATTCTCCAGGTAAAAAAACATTAGACATTCCATCTTCTGAAACCAACACTTTTGATGTTACTTGACGTACAATAATTTCTATATGTCTATTATGGATCTGTACCCCCTGGGATCGATAAACCTTTTGGATCTTATTAACCAAAGAGATACGACTTTGGGCTATGGTTAGCTCAGCTCCAATCAAGAATCCCCAGGGGATTCCAAGAATTCTTTGTATACGTTCGTTCCAACCTTCAACTCTCCTTTCTAGGTTCATCGATATTGAATCAATCGAACGCACTTCTAAGATTTGTTCCACTTTTGGAAGACCTTGCGTTATGTCACCAGATCTCGATTTTTCATATATAAATGTAACTAATGTATCTCCTTCGTAAAGGATTTCTCCATAATGGCTATGAACAGTTGCTCCTGGAGTGGCCAAATAGGGTTTAGCTGATCTTATAACTAAGGAGTCAACATGAACAATTAAAATTTGACCAGATTTTTTTACGTGTGATTCGTATTTGAATAGACATACATTTTCACAAATAAATTGTCCAAGGCTAATTATTGTAGATGTCTCTTCACAATAATCGTGATGGAGAAAGCACCAATTCAAATGGAATGGATTCAAAATTATGTTACCGCATGGATCGGGATTATAAATCCTCCTATTTTCATCTATTAAACAGTATTTAAGTACTTGGAAAGTCTGTTTAAAATTGTCAAGTAGCAAATATTTCTTTAACAAGATATGATTATGAGTTATTAAATAGTAAGATGAAAAAAAATTCGCTATTTTAGGGACAATAGTCCCTAAGGGACCCAGCAAATCCCTAATTTGGATTATGGGATCTGATTCTTTTGTCACATTGTTATATTTCGAGCCATTGAATGGACCAATTCGAGAACAATTGGATGATGACAAAATTATCAAAGATTGGCATTCCTTATTTCGATTCAACAACGTACCAATACCAATAGTTCCTTGATGTTGGGTAAGTGATTGAATCTTCGCCTTGGAATAAAAAGGATTGATATTGGTGCGATCTAATCCATTATCGGAAATCAATACGGAACTTGCCCTATCATACCTTTTTCCGGTATACGAAATAGTGGACTTGACTAACTCAATTCTTATGAAATCGCGAATCAGATCATTTGTCCTTACCTCAACAAAGGAAGCATGAACCTCTTCTATAGAACCATTTTTTTCTTGGTCCCAATTCAATACTAAGCAAGCCCGAACTAATTGAATACTTGTGTGATAAATTCCTCGAATTGACTTGCCATTTCCATAAAGGATATAATTGACAACTCTAAGTTGGACATTATCCTTTTCCTGCAAGAGATCCCGAGGGAAAAGTGTTGCTAAATTTATCCCATCAGCTATTTCATATGTGACTACGGACCGAACCGAAACAAAATACTTTTTCTTGGTGGGTGTGATCCGTTGGACATAGATCCAATTTTTCAATTTTTTTGATTTCTTAGAATTTTTTTTTTCCGTCTCTGGTGGTATCAAAATGCCGCTGTGCCTGGATATCTTATCTGTTTCTCCAGGAAAATGAATATCTCCAGAAAAGATTTTCAGTTCAATACTTTTTTTTTTTCTCTCCACTCGGACTAATCCGCCTACCCGGCTTCTTGTATTTAAAGCGAGTTGTGTATCTACTCCAATGATACTATTGTTCCGGACCATTATGAACGAAGATCCGGGTAAGATATGTACTTCTTCGAGAATGAAAAAAAACCGATCTACTTTCTGGTATTTCGGACTAAATTCTTTTGCTCCTCGATACTCAATCAAATCCTCTTTTTTTATGATTGAATCTACCTCTATGGTCCCATATTTAGTAATTCCTGAACTATTTCTTCTGTATCGTGGATCATCAAAATAAGCAAGAATACTATTTCTACGTAAAATACCATTTATGGGTATTTCAATCGAAATACCAAAACAGGGCATTAGTTCTTTATCTCGTTCTTGATCATATTGTAATGGGATAATGAATCTATTTCTTCGTTTTTTCGCCAAGAAATCAGAATTTTCTTGGAGAATAGAAGGATATATGAAATTCCAATGACCATTGGATATGATTCGATCAGGTCTTGAATAGTCAAGAATTTCCCTATCTTTTTTACCAGAAGTATCCAACAATTTATGTCTTACTCGATGATTAGTCATTGAGAGGTCAAAGATATATCTTTCTTCGAAAGAAAAAGAATGAACATTCATTTGATCTTGATCTTTGTGGAGTGAAAAAGACACTATACTGGATCCGCGCGGACCTCCTGCTAATATCCATAAATGACTTGTTTTTGGTAATAGATGAACATTACCATGTATATATTCAGATGCATGGTGGACATCGGTACTCCAGTGCATTTCTCCCTCTGATTCAGAATAAATATGTTTTCGTACCTTCTCTTTAAAACGAAAAGTAGACGTTCCGGCACGAATCTCAGCAATCACTTGTTCTGATTCTACATATTGATCATTTTGAACTAAAATCAAACTTTTTGGTGGAATATTCACATTATGGATAATATCCCGAGTCTCAATAGTTACATACAAGTCTATAGAACATAGAAAAGCAGGATGCCCATGACGGGTACGTGTGGGATAAACCAAATCCTCATTGAATTTTATTTTTCCATTAGAAGGAGCTCGTACATGTTCGGCAGTATCACCTGTGAATACTCCACCGGTATGAAAAGTTCTTAATGTTAGTTGAGTCCCTGGTTCCCCAATTGATTGACCCGCAATAATACCTACGGCTTCTCCCAATTCGACCAGGTCGCCGTGAGTGGGACTCCGACCATAACATAATTGACAGATCCAAGATGCACTCTTGCAAGTAAAGGGGGTTCGAATATATATTGGTTGTGCCCGAAAGGTTATGAATCGATTGACAAGTCCAATCCCAATATCTTGATTTCGAGCGGCAATGCATCGTAGACCCATATATATATTGTCTGCTAAT